TTATTGTATCGTTTAAATTATATAGGAATTCCTGAACCCGAGAGTTAAGAATAACAAGCTCTTCATTACCCAGAATAGAATAAACACTTAGAATAATGAAATAAATTATGTTTATTGAGAAGTGCAAAATCGTATTCATACGGTTTTGGTTATACATCTTGATCAATTGAACCGTTTCTTTATGGATTTCTATATTAAGCTTTTGTATATGTGTCTCTGGGGATTCATTTATCATTTCGTCCAACAGGAGTAGTCTCTCTAATTCTATGAATTTTTCTAGAATACTATTTTCTTGAATATCATTCAAAAGGGTTTCGGATTGTCTCTTATTCCACCAATTAATAGACCATGATTCCATACTTTTATTAAATGAGAGAAAGATCCACAAGGGCAAAAATACTAAAGATATAAGAGATAGAATGTGACTAAATACTTTATTTTTTGACATTTTGTAATTTAATGAATTGTTAAGGCCACCTCACTTGTTGACTCTACATGCTCGAATATTTTTATTCTATTACGTATAAAGTATTTTGTTTTTGTTAAGCTTTTAATCAATAAAAAAAAAATTTTATTTCAATTCAATTGGTACACGCAAGAAATAAGCCAATTCCGCGACTTTTTGTTCAATTTCTCGTGGAGTCAAATTCTCATCAATATGAATTAATGGAATAGACCCCTGGCCCCTGATTTCCATATAAAGGAAAAAGACAATACGAGTATAAATCCCCTCTTTAACTTCGATTCGTATGGACTGAATATCTTCCATAAGGAATCGGAGAAAGATACGACGATTTTTTCCGGGAAATCCCCAACGATAAATACAAACTGTTCCTTCTTTTCTATCGAATCTATCATAACCACTGCCCACATTCCACGAAATTATGCACCACAAATAAGAACTAATAAAGAGACCTGCTATCCCATAGAAGGACATCACGATTCCTTGTGGAAAAAACAGTATTTGCTGATACGGAAATAAAGATATAAAAGTCCTATCTAGATAACTAAAAATTCCAACCACTAAAAATCCTACCGAACCTAAAAAAAGGATAAGGGCCCAGTAGAAATTAATTATTTTTCGTGAGCCTGTTATAAGTTCTATCCATATACGATCTGATCGCCAATTCATACTAGATCTAGTTGCATTTTATTGGAATTGAGAGAATAATACCAATTTGACTTTCCTATTTTTGTTTACGAAGTAACGCTCATCAACTAGCACTTTTCTTATATGAACTTTTGAAAAGAATGGCGTCTACTTCATATGATCTTCTTCTAGATATGATATCTACATATGACCATTACCCATATCGCATTTCCGACTGCATAAGAATTCGTTCATTTATGTTCGTGTGAAGTGACATATTATACCATATTTAACTAACTATATCATTTGTATTTGTGTTATAATGCAAGTCTAATTAAGTCTTAAAACAATGAATGATATTTTGTACCGTCAAATTTAAACAATCTTGTTTTTTTGTACATGACGAAATAAAGAAGCCATTGCAAATGCCTGAATTACCCGGCCCAACCTACTAAGGTAAGGGGACAAAAATAGAGAGTAAATTTATAATTGTCATAGCAACGGTACCTCGATTTACTTTACTATTTGTAAAGGAATAAATTAATTTTTTATATTGCTGATTAGTACTTTGCTATAAAATTAAAACAAAAAAAATAAAGTCCTATTTGAGTGAATTTTGATTCAAAGGAAAGAAAGTGTGTAGTTGAAAAAATTCACTAATAATGTTTTTTAAAAGATTACGTGGTACGATTGGATCAAATAAGCCCTTATGGAATAAATATTCAGACACTTGCGAACCCTCGGGTACTGTCGTATTCAATGTTTGTTCAATTACTCTTTTACCTGCAAATGCAATATAGGCATTTGGTTCGGCAATAATGATATCGCCTAACATACCAAAACTGGCTGTCACCCCACCAGTGGTGGGAGATGTAAGGATGGATATATAGAATAACTTTTTATTTAATTGATAATCATATAAAGCGGAAGATATTTTAGCCATTTGCATTAAGCTCAGACTTCCTTCTTGCATGCGTGCCCCCCCGGAAGCACATACTATAATAAGGGGTAGAAATTGATGGGTAGCATACTCGATCAAACGAGTTATTTTTTCCCCGACTACGGATCCCATACTGCCCCCCATAAACTGAAAATCCATGACTCCAACTGCTATGGGAATACCGTTTAGCTGACCTACGCCCGTTTGAACAGCTTCTGGTAATCCTGTCTTTTTTTGATAAAAGTCGATACGCTCTTTATAAGGTTTCTCCTCCGAATGAAACTCAATGGGGTCCAGAGATATCATGTCTTCATCCATAGGATACCAAGTACCTGGATCAATCAAAAGTTCGATTCTATCCGAACTACTCATTTTCAAATGATACCCACATTGTTCGCAAATATTCATTTTTGACTTAAACAATTTTTTATAATTTAATTCATAACAATTCTCGCATTGAACCCATAAAT